GTTTGAATAGTAGGTATGAATCATAGTCCAAATATTCCTTTTCTTGATCTATTCAATATATTCCGTGCTCCGGAAACTAGAATAAATATAAATATCCGACGAAGTAGAATCATCTCTGTCAAGATGACAGATTTTTTCTGTATATCAATAGGATCAATTATAACAAGTCACACACTCATATTCCGGAAATACCGAAACAAAGGAATTCGCGGTCGAACTACCAAAATGGGCTAGAAATCTGAGTCCTAAGCTGCTTTTTTTTTTACTAGTACTTCATTGCTCTTATGAACCTAACTCACTGAAATTCCATCCAATAAAACGGAAGAATTATAAATCTCCAAAATAATAGATAGGAATATCGCAAATAGAGCCATTGCGACTCCCATAAAGGGAGTCGTACCCCAGCCCGGAGCCACTTTACCATATTCCGAATTCAATGGTTTCAATAAATCCCCCACAAGAGTTCGTCTTGGCCCAGATCTGGAACTACCCTCAACAGTTTGTGTAGCCATAAATACTATTTCATTGGTTGAGATCTGTTGACTTTGTATACCATTCCGTTGTAGTTGTAAATAAACTATCTTATTGTAGATCCATCGCGATCTTGAAATCTAATAATGGAAACAGCAACCTTAGTCGCCATCTCCATATCTGGTTTACTTGTAAGCTTTACCGGGTACGCCTTATATACTGCTTTTGGGCAACCCTCTCAACAACTAAGAGACCCATTCGAGGAACACGGGGACTAGTTGAAGTAATGAACCTCCCAATATGGAGGTTCATTACTTCAATTGAGATAATGAAAAATCATTTCATTTTTTTAGTCGGAACCTTAGGAGGTTCTCGAAAAAAGATAGCGAAAAAAATTATCCCTAGAGTAGAGACTAACAGGAATGTATAAACCAATGCTTCCATAGATTCGACCGTAATTTACAATTATAGCTTCCAAACCTATTTTTGGGGGATCATTTATCAGATCATTTATCAGATAAAGAAAGGGAAAGAAAACCCAGTGATTCGAGTCACGATTTCTCCGTCCCCTATCTCCCATGTAAAAAAAAAATAAAATTCAAACGTAGGCGAAAAATACCAGAGCAATGTTGTATCAGACTATCTGTCTCCTTGTGGTTGGATCTCCAATTTTTTGGAATGTTCCAAATTCCACTTGAGCATCCAAATCTGGATCAATACCAGCAAAAACATCCCGAAACAAGGTTCTAGCACCATGCCAAATGTGTCCAAAAAAGAAGAGCAAAGCAAATGAAGCATGCCCAAAAGTGAACCAACCCCTCGGGCTGCTACGAAAAACACCGTCGGATTTCAAAGTAGCCCGATCTAATTCAAAAATTTCCCCTAATTGGGCACGTCTAGCATATTTTTTCACAGTAGCAGGATCACTGTAACTAACTCCATTAAGTTCGCCACCATAGAATTCAACAGTTACACCTACTTGTTCGACACTATACTTGGACTCTGCCCTTCTAAAAGGAACATCGGCTCTCACAATTCCATCTCCATCTACCAAAACTACCGGAAATGTTTCAAAAAAAGTAGGCATACGACGTACAAAAAGCTCGTGTCCTTCTTTATCTCTAAAGATAGGGTGTCCTAACCATCCAACAGCTATTCCATCCCCATTGTCCATTGAGCCCGCTCTGAATAATCCTCCTTTTGCCGGATTATTACCAATGTAATCATAAAAAGCTAATTTTTCGGGAATTTTCGACCAAGCTTCCGATAAACTCAGATTTTCAGCTAGTCCAGCACCGACTCTTCGATATATTTCTTGCTGAAAATATCCCTGATCCCACTGATAACGAGTGGGGCCAAATAATTCAATCGGGGTAGTTGCTGAACCATACCACATAGTTCCAGCAACAATGAAAGCTGCAAAAAACACAGCAGCGATACTACTGGAAAGGACAGTTTCAATATTTCCCATACGTAATCCTTTGTATAGACGTTGAGGTGGACGGACACTAAGATGGAATAGACCCGCTAATATGCCTAACGTCCCCGCTGCAATATGATGAGAAGCTATTCCTCCTGGAATAAAAGGATCAAAACCTTCCGCGCCCCACGCTGGATTTACAGGTTGTACTTTTCCAGTTAGTCCATAAGGATCGGACACCCATATTCCAGGACCATACAAGCCTGTTACATGAAATGCACCAAAGCCAAAGCAAGCCACCCCTGCAAGAAATAAATGAATTCCAAAAATCTTGGGCAAATCCAAAGAGGGTTTTCCCGTACGTTCATCACAGAATATTTCTAAGTCCCAATACACCCAATGCCAGATAGCTGCCAAGAAGCACAAGCCAGAAAACACAATATGTGCGCCTGCCACACCTTCGTAACTCCAAATACCTGGATTCATTATAGTTCCCCCTGTAATACTCCAACCGCCCCACGAATTGGTTATTCCTAAACGAGTCATGAAGGGTATAACGAACATACCCTGTCTCCACATTGGATCAAGAACGGGGTCAGAGGGATCAAAAACCGCTAATTCGTATAGAGCCATTGAACCGGCCCAACCAGAAACTAAAGCTGTATGCATTATGTGGACAGAAAGCAACCGACCGGGATCATTCAATACAACGGTATGAACACGATACCAAGGCAAACCCATGAAATACCCCTTTATCAAAGATAAATAGACACTATGTAACTTTATCGCGTTGGACTAAAAAACGAATAAATTATATTAATAAATTATTAATAAATTATATTTTAATATAATAATATATAATTTAATATATTTAATATAATAATATATAATAATAATATATAATATAATAATATATATATATACTATTATGTACCTAATACCTAATATGTACCTAATACCTAACCTTTTTCAGTAGATTATCTATGAACAAGGGTTCATTTTTATTCCGTTACATTGGAAATAATGGAAAATTTCTGTTCGTAGGAACAAAGAGAAGCAGATCTATTCTATACCCGATAAGTAACAATACGCAATGGGGAATTGGTTTCATTTTTGGAAAACGAATGCATAAACACTTGTTGATTATTCGAACGATCCCCTTTTTTCTTTATTTATTCCGTATTTCCGTATGAACCCTCCAATCTATATATAAAATAGGAGAGACAGAAATCCAAATTATGAAGACAATAAATGCGTTGTTACGTTTTCACATCAAAGTCAAAAAATATAGTACTTTAATTTCTTTCTTTTTTAATGCCCATTGGTGTTCCAAAAGTACCTTTTCGGAGTCCTGGAGAGGAAGATGCAGTTTGGGTTGATGTATAGTGCGACTTGTCAGACATATTGGGTCATATGGGATTTACCCGTTCTCTCCCCCGATCGAGATATCCTCTGTTTCGCCCAAGAAAGATTGATTGAACCTTCAAAAACTCGGAGCGCGAAGTATAATTAAATCCATTTTTTTTTTCGAGATCAATAATCCAAATTAGAAAAATTTATGGTTGGCTTGTATCAATAAAATGAAATATTCAGGCTCCGCTGAGAAAATACCAAATTGGTAATATAGGTACCGCTTGTATCATAAAGTATTTTTATACCCTAGGGGTTATCTCAAACTACCAATCAATCGAATAGTATAATAAATATATCAAATTGTTTGGCGGAAGGCATGAAACTAATTGAAAAAAAAAAACAAACAAAATCGTAGTAAAAAGAAGTGGCACTGACATAATTTGCCCTATATGTGCAAATATAATTCGGATAGATATTTACCCGGAGTAGAACATGAACCTAAAAAAATTCAATGGCCCTTTTAGGAACAAGAAAATGACATCGTGATTTGAATCTCGATGAAACAATACATCAATGAGAGGTTAGTTCAATAAAATAAGTTTTTTGAATTTTTTTTTAACAGGTTATCTAGGGAAAAAAGCAAAAACTTATGATGTTTCTTGAAAAATAGAATATAAGAAAAAGTCCCTTCATTAGAGAAAAACAAAAAACCTTGTTAAAAAAAAAATAGGACTGGAATCGACACATTGATTTTTTTTTCGCAATTTTTTTGAACCGTATGCATCCAAAGGTGCATGTACGGTTCCTAAAGGATACAATTTTGTCCTAATCAACCGACTTTATCGAGAAAGATTACTTTTTTTAGGACAAGAGGTTGATAGCGAGATCTCGAATCAGCTTGTTGGTCTTATGGTATATCTTAGTATAGAGGATGATACTGAGGATCTTTATTTGTTTATAAACTCACCCGGCGGATGGGTAATACCAGGAATAGCTATTTATGATACTATGCAATTTGTGCCACCTGATGTACATACAATATGCATGGGATTAGCCGCTTCAATGGGATCCTTCATTCTGGTCGGAGGAGAAATTACCAAACGTCTAGCATTCCCTCACGCTTGGCGCCAATGAGTTTTTTTCTGATTGAAAAAAAAAAGACTATGCCTTCGCCATATGGAACATGAATAATAAGTAATAATAGCATGGCATTTTAAGTTCGATATGAACAAACCTTTTTCGTTTTTTCATAACATGAAATTATGTATCGAAATAGTAGTATGAAACAAAGGTTATTTCGAATTTTATCTTATGTGTCGGAGGTCTGTTTCAGCGTCACAAACCATTTTTCTTACACACCTGAAGTGCCTTTCTGATATTAATGTTATCAATTTTTTTCCTTACCTTAATTGATCAGGTCATAAAAAACCTTGGGATTGCTAAATTAAAGACGAGATAAAAAATATATAAAGCAACAGAACCATCATAGTATTTTGGACTTCTACGAAAGGAAGGGTGGTAAATGGATCATTCAACGATCTGAATCGGATTGATTCTATTTGTCTCTGGGACTTTTGTCCCTTTCTTTGGCGGACGGAAGGAAAGGGTCAATTCCATTGCAGAGCCGTATGCAATGTACAAAATATGCCTGTACGGTTGGTTGTTCAATTCTATCTTTTTATTATTGTTATTTTTCTTCTTTGACCAATCGTGTGAGATAGAGGAGCTACTCATGATGATATAATCAGGGTTATGA